AAGCCAAGGTCGTGGGTGGCCAAGAGGGCCCACTTGGAGACTTGGGATCTCGGCAGGAAATGCGAAGGTTGCTTAAAGCCGGCCGATAGACGAAAGATAATCAACTAGTTTAGTTCTGATCTGAGTAGGCTCATAATAGGGAATACCCTAACCCTGGGAACCGGGGCCTGGCCATCCTTCGTTTGCGGTCGACGTTCCGGCAAAGTTTGTCCGTCGACAGCTGAATGTTTCGATCTGGTTCGATTCATGGTCGCATCTGCAAACGTTTTCCCGTGGGCCGACGCCCCCCCCAGTCCAGGCATTGATCTATATCACTTCAGAAGAAACGATATAACAGTACTTACCTTCTCCTTGGTGAGTCGAAGTGGGGTTCCGTCCTCCCTTGCCTTGCTCTGTAGCCGGAATAGATAGATGAAGGGGGCGAAGGAAATGAATCCATAGTCGAAGGAATAGGCACATTTAGAGCTGTGGGACTTGAAAGAATAGAATGCGCAGTTGAGGGTGTTGGAATAACCGCTCTTTTAGCCGTATCCGCTCTTAGCAAGAATGGGATTGATTCTTAGAATACGGCCGAAGAAAGGCAACTCGTGAGAGGTGCGGGGACTTTTTAAGAGGAGATCTCTCTTTATGCTCGAAATCGTCCGGTATGGACTTCGATTATCTAACTGATAGGATCGTCCGCTGAAGGCTAGAGATCAGACCCTTCGTCGCAAAGAACGTATTTGTCCACAACCCGGACAGTTAACTTTCGAACATCGACAACCTAAAAGGTGACATCTAGCTAGCGACTTCCTTGCCTGACTTCTCTGTTAATTCAATATCTCTCCCGCCCTTAGCCTGAGCCTATTCTTCTTCACGTGAAAATTCCCCATCTCCTATTCTGTGCTCGTGGATATCTGAACTATTGGCATTTGCCCATCAAAGAGCTTAATCAAGAGTAAAGTCCGAAGGTAAGGCGCTATAACAGCTCTTATTCCGTCAACAGGGGATTCTTCCATTCTAGCAGTGGATTCAATAGCTGCTCCTTCTGTCCTCACAGTGTCCTTTTCACGTGCACGTGGGTAACTATTGATCGGACTGGAAGGGACACTGGCTTCATTCCTATCCCAACAGCGAGTAAGGATCCAAAGCAAGGTAACGAAGGTTACAATCTCTTATTTAAGCTGATCAGCGACATCACTAGTGATATGCTACATCAATAGCAAGACAGCTGATATGCGACAAGGGCTAAGTTTTAATTTCGCATATCGGTTTTATCAGATGCAGAAAGCTGCAAAGCAGACTTCCCACAGTAGGGGCTGGATGGCTGCTATCTTTCTAAACCGGAGGGGGTTTATGAACGTTACAGAGACACTGCACTAGATGCGCATGAGGGAATGAATTGATACCACCACACACGAATCCCATCCAACTACTAGCTCCGTCCCATTCATCACTGCTTTCTGTTAAAAAGAAAACCTCTCCGATCTAAGTCCTCTCTCTAGTCATAAATAGCGTAAGTTAATCAGGATGGATCGACAGGCTTTCCAAACCTACCTTACACTCTACTATGAGTAAGGGCGTTCAAAGATCACTCTTTGGCCTTTAGACTCGCTTCGGCGACTTCGCCCTTTAAGTGACAAGGGGGGTGAGGTAAGGAGTAGTATAAGAGTGCCAAACCTACCTTACACTCTACTATGAGTAAGGGCGTTCAAAGATCACTCTTTGGCCTTTAGACTCGCTTCGGCGACTTCGCCCTTTAAGTGACAAGGGGGGTGAGGTAAGGAGTAGTATAAGAGTGGCTCGGTCATCTTACACTCTACTATGAGTAAGGGCGTTCAAAGATCACTCTTTGGCCTTTAGACTCGCTTCGGCGACTTCGCCCTTTAAGTGACAAGGGGGGTGAGGTAAGGAGTAGTATAAGAGTGGCTCGGTCATCGATAGGCCTCTCCTTATTCATTCTATAGGGCGGGGCTGCGGACCAACAATCCAGCAAAAGGGCTTAAAAGCTCCTTTCGCAAAAGCCCCTTCCCCTTTCTTTTAATAATAAATAATAAGGTAAGGCTATGAAGCATCTTAGAGTATTCCATTCCGTTTTTCAGCTGGACAGAAAAGTCAGTTTAAACTTTCCGCGGGATCTGATTTCTGCGGGATGCTCTTTTGCGCTACGATGGAGTGCTCTACTCTTTAAGTGCGCCACTCTTTTGCCCTGTACCTGTAGCTGCTTTTCCCGCACTCTCTTTTATCCCGTGAAGGTCCCCCTTACGTAATAGGGGTTAAGGGGGGTGCACACCATGGTCAAATCCGCGTGAAAAACCGCGGGGCCTCATTACTCTGAAGTATTATGCTCCCGCACCCCCTATCTCTTAAAGGCTCTGCGCTCCCGCATTCTGATTGATCCTGCAATGTTGTAATCCTGTTGTTCCTTTATCCCGCGCTCTGCAGCTGCTGAGGACTTAGTCATATTTTGAGCCTTTTGCGGTACTGATTGATGTTCTGCGGAATTACTGCGGTTGGCGGACTCTTTGTTTGCGAAGGCCGAAGGACTGGAATGATGTTTTTGGTGTTATTGGACAGAATTGTTGCCGTTTTTCCACGCCTCATCAGAATATGATTATGAGCTGCAGAACGCTTGAAGCTGGAATTTGAGCATTGAATACAGAATCTTTTCTGATTTATTGCCAGTGTTATTTGGCGAGCCCTTTGTCATCCTTAGGTTATTGGCGGATCGGTTTCAGTCTTTATGAAGAAGGTAAGGTCTCTCGTTGAGGCGCCGTCAAAACCGACTTTTGGGAGTCTTCTCCCATTTCCAAGGCGTTTGGCGGCAGAATCATTCAAGTTGTCTCTCGTTCAGCTTGCATGCAGAATCAGCACGAGTTCAGATGGCTTTATGGTTTTTATGTTTATGACTATTTGACTTTCCACCATCAGCCCACTATAAATAGATCGCTGGGGACGATGGAAAGTGAATTGTTTCGGTTGAAGTCCTTCGGGTCTTTTGCGGAAGCAAAGGTAAGGCAACAGCTTAGGTTGGTCCGCCTAAGAATGAGTAGTCGCGAGCTTTAATTGAAGTAGGGGCGGAGCTCTTCATAGAGCGTTAGAAAGCGTAAGTTCTCATAGCGAGGCTTAGGCCGACGAGGCTAGGGCGCGGCCCCCAATTCTCAACCCCGACCTACACAAGTGGTTTTAGAACCCACATTTAGAAAAGTTCTGTTAGGTTCTTAGTAGCAGTCGGCGACCCTTTCTTCTTTTACTTCACATAGCTTTTCGTCTCCTTGATAGCTGGAAGTTCTCCAAAAGTATGAAAAGCTGGAGGACTTTGTACCATCCATTCCGGTGTGGTTGGATTCTGTTCAACAGCCCAAGGACTTGGAGCACATCTTTTGTTGTTTCCACTGCTTGAAGTGATTGTTACGACCACGAAGAAACGACGAATCCCAACTACGGATATATAAGAGCCAGAACTGCTAAGGGCATTCCATCCAGCGTAAGCATCTGGATAATCTGGAATGCGACGTGGCATACCCGAAAGCCCTAAGAAATGCATGGGAAAGAGGGTCGGATTAACCCCGAAAAAAGTGATCCAAAAATGGATTTGACCTAAAGTTTCAGGGTATGTCCGACCAAAGATTTTACCCACCCAATAGTGAAATCCTGCAAATAAAGCAAAAACGGCTCCCATAGAAAGTACATAATGGAAATGTGCAACCGCATAATAAGTATCATGTAGAGCAATGTCTAGCCCAGAATTTGCCGGGACTATTCCAGTGAGTCCTCCTATGGTGAACAAAAAGATGGACCCTACAGCAAATAACATGGGTGTTTTGTATTGTATCGAACCCCCCCACATGGTAGCGATCCAACTAAAGATTTTTATTCCAGTGGGGACAGCTATGATCATGGTAGCTGCGGTGAAGTAGGCACGGGTATCAACGTCTAAGCCCACAGTAAACATATGATGAGCCCGAACAAGAGATCCAAGAACACCTATACTGATCATGGCATAAACCATGCCTAGATACCCGAAGACCGGTTTTCCCGAAAAAGTCGAAACGATATGACTTATGATACCGGATCCAGGCAGAATGGGAATATACACCTCTGGATGACCGAAGAACCGAAAGAGATGCTGGTATAATATGGGGTCTCCCCCTCCAGCGGGATCAGAAAAGGTTGTATTAAAGTTTCGATCGGTTAATAACATGGTAATTGCCCCTGCCAGTACCGGAAGTGATAATAAAAGTGGGAATGCTGTCACTGGAACGGACCACACAAATAGGGGTGATCTATGCATAGTCATTCCAGGTCCACGCATGTTGGAGATAGTTGTTATAAAATTGATAGAACCTAAAATGGATGAAACACCAGATAGATGAAGACTAGAAATCGCTGAATCAACTGCTCCTCCAGAATGGCTGGTAATACCACTTAAGGGCGGATAGACCGTCCACCCAGTGCCGCTACCCACTTCTACTAAGGCTGGGCTTAATAGGAGCAAGAGACTTGGTGGCAACAACCAAAATGAAATATTATTTAATCGTGGAAATGCCATGTCAGGTGCACCTATCAGAATCGGAACAGACCAATTACCAGATCCACCTATCATCGCCGGCATAACCATAAAAAAGATCATTAAAAGAGCGTGAGCCGTTATTAAAACATTATAAAGTTGATGATTCCCACCAAGAATTTGATCGCCGGGTCGTGCTAATTCCATACGAATCAGTACTGAGAAGCATGTGCCCATCACTCCAGCAATGGCACCGAAGATGAAATATAGAGTCCCTATATCCTTGTGGTTAGTGGAGAACAGCCATCGGACCGGATTTGTCGTAAAATTTAGATTATTTCGTTTCCTTCCTTATCAGAGAGGGGCCCTAGCGGTTAGGGAGCGGAGCTTATTTTATTTATTGAAAAAGGGGGAGTGAGGGGGGGAAGGAAGAATGGAAAGGGGGGTGAGGAAGGAAGCTTACGACTCACTTTATTGATGGGACATTTTGAGCCCCTTTTCCTCTCACCCC